AGACCGCACCAGTATCAATCCATTTTATTCTATTTCTTCCAAGGCAGGGATTCAACAATCACTTAGCCAAAATCAAGTAACTATTCGTACGTTGTTGAAGAGGAATAAGGAATGCCAGTCTTTTATAATTTTGTCAGCATCTAATTGTTTTCAAATGGGTCCATTCAACGATGTAAAATATTACAATGATGTAATAAAAAAAGAATCAATGAAAAGAGATAGTCTAATTCCAATTAGGAATTCCTTGGGACCTTTAGGATTAGGAAGAACCCCTCAAATTGCGCATTTTTATTCATTTTACCATTTAATAACTTATAATCAGATCTCGGGAACTAAATATTTACAACTTGACAATTTCAAACAGACTTTTCAAGTGCTTAAATATTATTTAATGGATGAAAATGGTAGGGTTTCTATTTATAATAATCCCGATCCGCGCGGTAACATCGTTTTGAATCCATTCAATTTGAATTGGAATTTTCTCCATCATAATTATTGTGAAGAAGCGTCTAGAATAATTAGCCTTGGGCAGTTTATTTGTGAAAATTTATGTATATCCAAAAACGGACCGCACTTAAAATCGGGTCAAGTTCTAATTGTTCAAATTGACTCTGTAGTAATAAGATCGGCTAAAGCTTATTTGGCCACTCCGGGAGCAACCGTTCATGGCCATTATGGAGAAATCCTTTACAAAGGAGATACATTAGTTACATTTATATATGAAAAATCGAGATCTAGGGATATAACGCAAGGTCTTCCAAAAGTGGAACAAGTGTTAGAAGTGCGTTCGATTGATTCAATATCGATGAACCTAGAAAAGAGAATGGAGGGTTGGAACAAGAGTATAACAAAAATTATTGGAATTCCTTGGAGATTCTTGATTGGTGCTGAGCTAACTATAGTGCAAGGGCGTATCTCTTTGGTTAATAAGATCCAAAAAGTTTATAGATCTCAGGGGGTGCAGATTCATAATCGACATATAGAAATTATTGTGCGTCAAATAACATCAAAAGTGTTGGTTTCAGAAGAGGGAATGTCTAATGTTTTTTCACCCGGAGAACTGATTGAATTGTTGCGGGCGGAACGAACAGGGCGCGCTTTGGAAGAAGCGATCTGTTACCGAGCTATCTTATTGGGAATAACGAAAGCATCTCTAAATACTCAAAGTTTTATATCCGAAGCAAGTTTTCAAGAAACTGCTCGAGTTTTAGCAAAAGCCGCTCTCCGGGGTCGTATCGATTGGTTGAAAGGTCTGAAAGAGAACGTTGTTCTAGGGGGGATGATACCCGTTGGTACGGGATTCAACGGATTAGTGCAACGTTCAAGGCAACATACCAACATTCCTTTGGAAACCAAAAACAATAAACTATTCGAGGCAGAAATGCGAGATATTTTGTTCCACCACAGAGAATTATTTGATTTTTTCATTTCAAGGAATTTACACGATACACTGAGACAATCATTTCGAGGGTTGAATGATTCCTAAGAGCGGATTCACCCCCTTTCTTTTTAGCTATTTGTATTTGCGGTCATTTTTTTATTTTTTATTTTTATTTGGTATATAGTAATAAAGATAATAAAATAACAAATAGAATAGAAAGAAATTAATATTAATGGTTTGAATCGTGTATCAATGGCCAATATCCGTTAGAGGTAGAAACGAAGGTTCCATCGGAACAATTATTTATTTCTATTTCAGGGCACCCCGTCTCTCTTTTTTTTAATAAAAAGAAAGGAGGTGCGGATAAATAAATGACAAGAAGATATTGGAACATCCATTTGGAAGAAATGATGGAAGCAGGAGTTCATTTTGGTCATGGTACTAGTAAATGGAATCCTAGAATGGAACCTTATATCTCTTCAAAGCGTAAAGGTATTCATATTATAAATCTTATTAGAACTGCCCGTTTTTTATCAGAAGCTTGTGATTTAGTTTTTGATACAGCAAGTAGGGGAAAGCAATTCTTAATTGTTGGTACCAAAAATAAAGCAGCCGATTCAGTAGCACGGGCTGCAATAAGGGCCCGTTGTCATTATGTTAATAAAAAATGGCTAGGCGGTATGTTAACGAATTGGTATACTACGGAAACGATACTTCATAAGTTCAGGGACTTGAGAACGGAACAAAAGATGGGGAGACTCAATCGTCTTCCGAAAAGAGATTCAGCTATGTTGAAGAGACAATTATCTCACTTGCAAACATATCTGGGCGGGATCAAATATATGACTGGATTACCCGATATTGTAATAATCGTTGATCAGCAAGAAGAATATATGGCTCTTCGAGAATGTATGATTTTGGGAATTCCAACGATTTGTTTAATCGATACAAATTGTGACCCAGGTCTCGCTGATATTTCGATCCCAGCAAATGATGACGCGATAGCTTCAATCCGATTAATTCTTAACAAATTAGTATTTGCAATTTGTGAGGGTCGTTCTAGTTATATACGAAATCCTTGATTCATATTAATAATGAATAATAAAATAAAAAAATTATTTTGGGAACTCCATAGATTTATGAAATCGGTTATGCTTCCTAAAAGAGATACAAGTAACTAGGGATATTATGTAATTAATTGGTATACAAATATATATAAGTCAACTAGGCAAGTCGAAAAAAGAGAAGGTTGAATCAAAATAATTCTTTTTAAAGTTCTATTTTTTTCAGAGGGCAATATGAATGTTCTATTATGTTATATCAACACACTAAAAGGCTTATACGATATATCCGGTGTGGAAGTCGGCCAACATTTCTATTGGAAAATAGGAGGTTTTCAAGTCCATGCCCAAGTAATTATTACTTCTTGGGTTGTAATTGCTATCTTATTAGGTTCAGCCATTATAGCTGTTCGTAATCCACAAACCATTCCTACTGACAGTCAGAATTTCTTCGAATATGTTCTTGAATTCATTCGAGATGTGAGCAAAACTCAGATTGGCGAAGAATACGGTCCATGGGTTCCCTTTATTGGAACTTTGTTTCTATTTATTTTTGTTTCGAATTGGTCGGGTGCTCTTTTACCTTGGAAAATCATACAGTTACCTCACGGGGAATTAGCCGCGCCTACAAATGATATAAATACTACTGTTGCTTTAGCTTTACTCACGTCAGTAGCATATTTCTATGCGGGTCTTAGTAAAAAAGGATTAGGTTATTTTGGTAAATACATTCAACCAACTCCAATCCTTTTACCCATTAATATTTTAGAAGATTTCACAAAACCCCTATCACTTAGTTTTCGACTTTTCGGAAATATATTAGCTGATGAATTAGTAGTTCTTGTTCTTGTTTCTTTAGTACCTTCAGTGGTTCCTATACCCGTCATGTTACTTGGATTATTTACAAGCGGTATTCAAGCTCTTATTTTTGCAACTTTAGCTGCGGCTTATATAGGCGAATCCATGGAGGGTCATCATTGACTAGTTTTCGAAATAGTCTTTTTTTGGTTTAAGCCTTACGCAATATATGTGCGTATCAAGGTAATCTGCTTAAGGAGCATAATATATAAAAATAAATAGATAAATTATATAAATATAAACTATATAAAGTATAGAAGTAATAGTCAAAAATAAGATATTAGCGGTATTAGGGAATTGCAACAAACAAAAGGGGAAGTAAAAAAAAGGAAAGAGATCGAAAAGATCTTTTTCCTAAAATTCCAGTTCGGTCTATTTATCCCCCCCCCCAATGAATACTATCTTTATATTGTTTTGTTCATTTAATTCCAATATCCAATATTATTAGATATTAGTAATCATAATCTGAATAATAATTAGGATTGTAATACTTATAGTATTATAGTGTGCTATTTTAAAAAAGATGCTATTGTTATATAGAAGAATTCCCATTCAAGTTGATTTCATCCAATTAAACGGTTGACCAAAAGAGAATTTTAATAAATAATAAATTACCTGAACTTAGATCAATCAAATACTTCTATTTCGATGCAACGATTCGATCTAACGAATTTGTCCATGTAGATTGATTGTACCTGCGTCGGCGAGTAAAAAAGAAAAAATAAAGATTTACAAAAAACTTCAAATTTATAAAAAAAAATGGATTGGTTAGGGGGGGCCGAACTAGATGTATGTACTCTAATTAGTATAAGACAACTCTTGTGAATGTTTCGAAGAATGATTCTATAATCCGATTGAATGTAAGATATGAATGGTTGATTTACGTTATCCAAGAAACACATGTATATGTAATATTAGATATTAATTAGTTATATATGTAATATCTAAGCGGCTCTATTACTGTGAATTTAGATAGGAATTCCAATGGAATCCCCTCCATTTCCTTTGTAGTTGTGAATTGAATATTAAATGAATAAAATAAAGTGACTATTGAATAAAGAGATTCAATCAAGAAAATAAGAAAAAACGAAAAATTCAAAAAGAATGGTATGGATTCAAAAAAATTCTGTGAATAAAAACTAAAAAAGAAATATCGAAGCCGTTCTGATAATTCAATAATAATATTATTACTTCAATTCCGAGTTCTTATTTCCTTCGACTGTATAGATCTTAGCGATGGAATAATTAAGTCATAATTTATTGGTTGATCGTATCATTAACTATTTACTTATTTTGGTGTGAGGAACTTATCATGAATCCACTGATTTCTGCCGCTTCCGTTATTGCTGCTGGGTTGGCCGTCGGGCTTGCTTCTATTGGACCTGGGGTTGGTCAAGGTACTGCTGCGGGCCAAGCTGTAGAAGGGATCGCGAGACAGCCCGAGGCGGAGGGAAAAATACGAGGTACTTTATTGCTTAGTCTGGCTTTTATGGAAGCTTTAACAATTTATGGACTGGTTGTAGCGTTAGCACTTTTATTTGCGAATCCCTTTGTTTAATCCGAAAAAAAAAATACGTATTTTTTATTAGTTTATTTCCTTGGACTTACTGCTTTTTTTGAATTAGATTAGGATTTCACTCCTCCAATTATTTGGTGGGACACTAACCCATGGGAAGGACTGATTGGAGAATGGGGAATTA